CAATTTCTTTTTTTAGAAAAAAAATGAAAGATTTAGTTACGATTAGAAATTGACTTTCTATCTTCAGCCATGGATCCCTTATTCATACTTATTCAATTGGAAGTCTTGGTCCAATTCAAAAATTATGTTTCGCAATTTCATAATCCAACTTTGAAATTTATAAGTGACTCATGGATACAAATCACGAGAATGCGTATTTTTTCTCGACTTTCTCATTGAGAGGTAAAGGATTCAATCCTTTTAAGAAATAAAGTTTTTGATCGGAATATGAATAAACCCGAAAGACCCTTTAACTATTAAAAGGTTGATAGAACGAATCACACTTTTACCACTAAACTATACCCGCTACAATATCATTATTGTATACAAATGGACCTTTTGTCCAACAAGGTAATTGAGCATGATCAAGATAGGATCATCAAAGAATCATCAAAATGAGAATGTTGAACTTTTTCGTAGGGAGATCAAAATTGAATGAGATTCGGAAAAGAGGCTTCATTTAATTTAAATGAAATAACTAAAATCTTTTGCTGAAGAAGATAGATACCGATCAAAAAAACACTCAAATTCTAACATAAAAATACATTGTGGAAGAATCAAAAGTTTCTTTTTTAGTTCGGAAAATAAAAATAAAATATAACAAGAAAAAGCATGTAAATAATCTTTCTTCTTTTTGTTGTTGCTTAAATATAAAATTATTATATAAAAATTATTATATAATAATATAAAAAAAACAAGTCTTTTTGTTTTCAAATCAGATAAATCATTTTTATCTATAATTCGTTGGAACAAAAAAAAGGGCCCGGCCTGGTCAGTACTTAGCCGGGCCGTCAGAATAAGAAGGGCCTTTCAAACAAAACAAAGAGGTCTTCCTTATTTTTCTTTAGTTCGATTGTTGGCACGCCCCTCTTTTAGATAAAGGAAATTCCTGATTTGTGGATCTCTCTCTATATATAATAGAATAGAAAAAGAAGAGTAGAGAAAGAAAGACTCCTTACATTATGTATAATATAGTAATTATCTTTTTCAATTGGGAGAGATGGCTGAGTGGACTAAAGCGTCGGATTGCTAATCCGTTGTACGAGTTATTCGTACCGAGGGTTCGAATCCCTCTCTTTCCGTTTCTGTTGATGACTTGATTTATTTATTTTATTTTCCAATTTTTAAAATCTGAGTTAAACGCGTGGAATAGATAAAATCCTAAGAAAATAGGAAAATTAACCAAGAAAAACCCTTTGTATTTTATTCTTCACGTCCAGGATTACGTCCCGGATCATTAGATAAGAATCCAAAGATAAAGAGAGAAACAAAAAATATCACTACGGTATAAACGAAGAGTTTCAGAGTAAGCATTACACAATCTCCAAGATGATTTTTTGGAAAAAAAAGAGAATAGATCTTCCATTTTTCTACCACATAGACTATTTTGACACCAAGAAATGAGTTTTTCTAGAAATAAAAATGTATTGTCATAAATCCATTTGTTTTTCATTAACAAAAATTTTCGTTTATATCCAAATTAGATATTGTGGGAGACCCTAAATAGGGTTAGGGTCTTTCACTGGAAAAAGGGTTAAAAATGAGGAAATGGGGGTAAGCCGAATTTATGGCGACTATCCAAGAATTTCAGTGTGCGAATCGAAGGTTCATACTCTCAAACTTATCTGATTTTATCAATTGTTAGGATTTTTTATCGAAGAAATCATGCATTTTCTAGGATATTCTTATTAAGGATCTTATCGAAAACTTACAGCAGCTTGCCAAACAAAAGCTAAGAGAAAAAAAAACAGAGGTATGACTGGCATAACATCTACGATTGGATTCAAAAAAGCATAGGCTTCGGGCAATTTGCCGAAGAAAAAACTACTCGAATAAAGGGCAGAATTAATACAGATCAAACTAACGATATTAAGCATAACAGACATTTTGTTCTTGGAGATAATTGTATTTTGATTGAGTTTTTGATATAAGGAACAAGGAAGAAAGTAAGTAAGGTAGACAAAAAATCCTTCTTTTTCTTTGAACCCACCCAACCAAAAATCCTCCAATTCTCAAAGGAGAATAGAAGAAATCATACTTTCATACAATATCTTAATTGAATTCTATGTAATGATCAATAAATTAAGTTGAATTCTATATCTATAATGTATCAAAATCCCAGTACCAATCTATTATATAGATATATAGATATTTGGACTGCAGTTGACAAACAACAAGTACCAATATTATTGTTTCTTCGTGTAGATTAGAAATTCAAATGGGGCGTGGCCAAGTGGTAAGGCAACGGGTTTTGGTCCCGCTATTCGGAGGTTCGAATCCTTCCGTCCCAGCGCATATCCATTTTTTTATGCTACATTATTCCCATAGAAAGAGTGGGGGGGTGGATATGAATGAATCCATATTAATTTAATAATATGTGTCTCTTCGAATCTCATTAAAAAGAAAGTTCCATAACATATATAAATCTAAATATGTTATGGAGCCGGTGTTTTTTCTTTGAATCTCATTTTATTTAGGTATTTCGTGTTTGACTCTAATCAAAGATTGGAAATCTATGTAACGATTGAGGATTGAGGTAGGGGGATTTATCCTATCCCTTTATATTTAATATTTATTTAATTCATTTTATGACAAGAGTCGATAATAATATTATGCAACCCCATGTTAAAGTTAAACAAAATACATATATATCATATAATGATATAAAATGAGAAAATGTTTAGCTTATTATGGTCTATATCGTTCTATTCCAATGACAATAAATTTTTGATTTTTGTGAAAAAGATTTGTAATCCTTAAATGATATATATTCTATATATAACAGTGACAACTGGTCAGTCTATCTGAGAGATACGAAAACCCTTCCCTATTTTTTTTCAATTTTAATTTTCGTAATTGTGATATCAGATCAAAAGAATAAAGATTCAAATCTTAACTTACATCATTTTTTTTATACATGAGATGTATAAAAAATTAGATTGATTTCGTCTTTTCTTTGATCTATTTATTGATTTAAATTAAAATTTAATCAGTGCTGAGTCAATTAAAAAATAAAAACCGATCTTCGTATGAAGATCAAACGTGATTTTTATTGTCCAATTTTATTCAAATTAAATATGTCTAATAATGATGTCTAAATAAGAAACTTTTTCAATTTTAATTTGAAATTTTTTCAAAGTTTTTTCAATGATTCCTTCTAAGTGGAATCTTTGAAAAAGTAGCAAATAGTTTAATCTATCCTATTGAATCATTTGAAGATACAGATTCAAAAAGTTATTCGTTTATATATTTCTATTTTGTTCTAGGATCTATATATTATTTATGTATGTTAAAGTATGTTAAAAATGCCGTCTTGCTAAAACTTTTTCAGAAAAATAGTTCTCCCATATCATATATAGGCGAAAAAGTATAGATTGTGATGTCTATGGACAGCTAAACCAATGACTATTCATGATTCCATGATTGAATCAATCCCATACTGGTTCCAAATTAGAGGAATGTTATGGTAAAACTTCGTTTGAAACGATGTGGTAGAAAGCAACGTGCGACTTGAAGGACACGATCCATCGTGGATTTTTACATCCATCATTTTCCATTTGTCTAGGAATGAGGGTGCCCTTGACTCGACATTGTTTGTTCTGTTACACTTGAACCCTTCGTTTTTGTTGGGTTGTAAATAGTCCACGATGGAGCTCGAGTAGAAAGGATTAATTCATTTCTCGGGGGCAAGGATCTAGGGTTAATACCAATCAATCAATTGGAACAACTTCGTAAATATATCTTCCATATATAGAAAGAGGAATATAGAAAAAAGGATCCAATTGTAGCAAGTTTTCAATTCAAAAGCAAAATTTGTTGGAATTTATCAAATCTTTTCGATTATAAAGTGTATCACGCGGGAATCAACAGGCCATGGGATTCTTTGCTAGAAAGCAATCAAAAAGGGCATGTTGCTGCCATTTTGAAAGGATTCAGAAGCACCGAAGTAATGTCTAAACCTAATGATTGAAAATAAGCATAAAGGATCTAAGAACAAGGAAACACCATTTGAATTGTCTCAATAGTATCAATAACTCCATCACACTAAAGAATCCAAATAGAATTTTAAACGAGACAAACAAATGGGGGTAAAGACTACTCATCAATAAATGAAATAGACTAAAGATTTTTCCTTTGAGCTATTTCAGAGTTATCCAACTTGAGTTAGGAGTACGAATGGTTTTTCCTTTTCAGGAATAAAAAAAGACTTAAATCATAGTCTAATTGATTTTATAGGCCCATTTGTCATTTAATTTATTAGAATTGCATACATAGACAAAACTTCGAATCAAATCATTTTTTCTCGAGCCGTACGAGGAGAAAACTTCCTATACGGTTCTAGGGGGGGTATTGTTGATCTACGTCTATCCCAATGAGCCGTCTATCGAATCGTTGCAATTGATGTTCGATCCAGAAGAGAAGGAAAAGATCTTAGAAAAGTGGGCTTTTATGATCCAATGAAGAATCAAACTTATTTAAATGTTCCCCTTATTCTATATTTCCTTGAAAAAGGTGCTCAACCCACGGGAACTGTTCAGAATCTTTTAAAAAAAGCGGAAGTTTTTAAGGAACTTTCGTCTAATCAAATGAAATTCAATTAAAGAAATACCAGGGGGGGTAGCAGTTTGTATATAACTTTGTATAATTTTTTTGTACTTATTTTTTTGATTTCCCCCCCTTTTTTCTGCTGTATTCGTATTTATTTAGCATTGTTTCCGTTAAATCCGATGGTCTAAAATGACAGACAAAACCTTAGTTTATTGATCTACTAAATATAAAATTAGCACATTTCCTTCAATTGTGTGGTTTTCATTGCAACTCAACTAACCATCAAGGAATCTATTTTGCTTATTCCACTTAGATTGATGAAATACATTATGGACTAAAAACCCGAAATTTTTTTCAATTCTTCCTTTTTGATTCTTTCAGTTATCTTTTTTCTATCTATCTAGATTAGATATATAGTGTCAATCCAAGACAATTTTGAATATTATTGCATTGTTAAATTGCAATTCAAAGAATTGAAAAAAAAAACATTCAATGCAATTTCTTTTTTCCACTGTATTCTTTTCTCAACATTTATATTGACAACAGTGTATCGAACAAATATAATTCATCGTGATAAGCGAACCGGGTCTATTTATTTCCGTCCCATAAGTTTTTACTTTACCTTATTCAAATTCAAACGATGCTTTCTTCGATACAAGAGGTTTTTTTTATTGAAAAAGGATAGATAACATAAGAGATGCTCTATAAATTTTTAAAATTCGGTATATATATTTTTTTTATCTGAGAATTTCTTGTATTTTCATCTAATCAATTTATTTTTATGTTTCGAATCCATTATAAAATCTGTTTTTTTTATATTTGTTAGCTCAACGGTTTGATTAGCTTATATAATCTCCTTTCTTTTTGTTTAAATTTAATTGAATTTGATTCTGATTGTATCTATATATACACCCTTTGTTGAAGGTTTTTGTTGAAGGTTGAAGTTTTATTTAATCTATATTTTCTTCGGGTTGCTAACTCAACGGTAGAGTACTCGGCTTTTAAGTGCGGCTAGAATCTTTTACACATTTGGATGAAGTGAGGAATTCGTCCATACCATTGGTAAAGTTTGGAAGACCGCGACTGATCCTGCAAGGGAATAAATGGAAAAAAGAGCATGTCGTATCAATGGAGAGTTCTGAGGATATTTCATCCTTATCGGATCGGTATAAAACCTTGTTCGAATTCTTGGAACGGAACAAAATAAAAAATAAAGTAGGGTCAAATGAATAAATGGATAGGGGCCCTATGGCTTCAATTAATTATAAAAAGAAAAAGCAACCAGCTTCTGTTCTTAATTTGAATAATTTCCCGATCTAATTAGACGTTAAAAATAGATTAGTGCCTGATAGGGGAAGGACTTCTCCCCCACGAGTGGATTCTATATTTTTTTAATGAATCCTAACTATTGGCATTCTCGATTATGGAATGAAGATGCGTGTGTAAAAGAAACAGTATATTGATAAAGAAAGTTTTTTCCAAAATCAAAAGAGCGATTAGGTTGAAAAAATAAAAGATTTCTAGCCATCTTATTATCCTATAACATAGACGAATTAAATGAAATGAATGGAAAAAGGAGAGGGTAGAGAATCTGTTGATAAGTTTACATATCCCCGAGGTATCTATTCTTACTAGAATACCTTGTTTTGACTGTATCGTACTATGTATCATTTGATAACCCCCCAAATCTTCTACTTTTGATTCAAATCGAATTTCAAATGGAGGAAAGCCGAAGATATTTACAGCTAGAGAGATCTCAACAACACGACTTCCTATATCCACTTATCTTTCAGGAATATATTTATGCATTTGCTCATGATCGTGGTTTCAGTAGATCAATTTTGTCGGAAAATCCGATTTATAACAATAAATCTAGTTTACTGATTGTGAAACGGTTAATTACTCGAATGTATCAACAGAATCATTTTATTATTTATCCTAATGATTCTAATCAAAATACATTTTGGGCGCGCAGAAAGAATTTGTATTCTCCAATCATATCAGAGGGTTTTGCTTTTATTGTAGAAATTCCATTTTCTCTAGGATTAATATATTGTCTAGAAGGGAAAAAGAAAAAGATAGTCAAATCTCAGAATTTACGATCAATTCATTCAATATTTCCCTTTTTAGAGGACAATTTTTCACATTTAAATTTTGTATTAGATATACTAATACCCCAGCCTGTTCATGTGGAAATCTTGGTTCAAACTCTTCGCTGTTGGGTAAAGGATGCCTCTTCTTTGCATTTATTACGATTCTTTCTCAACGAGTATTGTAATTCGAAGAGTCTTATTACTCCACAGAAAGCCAGTTCCTCTTTTTCAAAAAAAAATAAAAGATTATTCTTATTCTTATATAATTCTCATCTATGTGAATACGAATCTATTTTCGTCTTTCTACGTACTAAATCTTCTCATTTACGATCAACATCTCTTGGAGTTCTTCTTGAACGAATCTATTTTTATGGAAAAATAGAACGTCTTGTGAACATCTTTGTTAAGGTTAAGGATTTTCAGGCGAACCTACGGTTGGTTAAGGAACCTTGCATGCATTATATTAGGTATCAAAGAAAATCCATTCTGGCTTCAAAAGGGACGTCTCTTTTCATGAATAAATGGAAATCTTACCTTGTCGCTTTTTGGCAATGGCATTTTTCGCGGTGGTTTCATCCAAGAAGGATTTATATAAATCATATATCCAATCATTCCCTTGAATTTTTGGGCTATCTTTCAAACGTGCGAAGGAACCCTTCAGTGGTACGGAGTCAAATTCTCGAAAATTCATTTCTAATCAATAATGCTATTAAGAAAGTCGATACCCTTATTCCAATTATTCCTCTGATTGCGGCATTGGCTAAAGCTAAATTTTGTAACGTACTAGGGCATCCCATTAGTAAGCCGGTTCGGGCTGATT